ATCGATATTGAATCAATCGAACGCACTTCTAACACCTGTTCCACTTTTGGAAGACCTTGCGTTATATCACCAGATCTTGATTTTTCATATATAAATGTAACTAATGTATCTCCTTCGTAAAGGATTTCCCCATAATGTCCATGAACAGTTGCTCCTGGAGTAGCCAAATAAGGCTTAGCTGATCGTATTACCACAGAGTCAACTTGAACAATTAGAACTTGACCCGATTTTAAATGCGGTCCTTTTTTGGCTATACATACATTTTCACAAAGAAACTGCCCAAGACTAACGATTGTAGATGTCTCTTCACAATAATTGTAATGGAGAAAATACCAATTCAAATGGAATGGATTCAAAATGATGTTACTGCATGAATAGGGATTATAAATTTGACCATTTTCATCCAGTAAATAATATTTAAGTATTTGAAAAATCTGTTTTAAATTGTCAAGTTGCAAATAGTTAGTTACCAAGATCTGATTATGGGTTATTAAATGGGAAAATAAATCAAAATTATAAATTGGAAAGCCTGTTCCTAACGGGCCCAACGAATTCCTAATTGGAATTAGGGGGTTCTTTTTGATTGATTCTTTTATCACATTGGGAGATTTTACATCGTTAAATGGGCCTATTCGAAAACAATTGGATGATGACAAAATTATCAAAGATTGAGATTCCTTATTTCGATTCAACAACGTATGGATAGTTCCTTGATTTGGATTAAGGGATTCTTGAATCCTTGCCTTGGAATAGGAATAAATGGAGGAAAACGGATTGACATTAGCGCGATCTGATCCATTCTCAGAGATCAATCCTGAACCCGACAGATCGTTCCTTTTTCCGGTATAAGAAATAGGTGACTTAGCTAAGTCGATTCTTAGAAAATATCTAAGCAAACCATTTGTCCTTATTTCAACAAAGGAAGCACAGGCCTTTTCGATTTTTTTGTCTTGGTCCCAATTCAACACTAAAGAAGTCCGAACTAATTGAATACTTGTGTCCCAAATTTCAAGAATTGGGTCGTAATAAAGGATATAATTGACAACTCGAAGTTGTAGATTATCACTTTCCTGCAAGAGATCCGGCGGGAAAAGTCTTCCTAAATTGATACCATCCGTTTTTTTATATGGGACTACAGGTTGAACCAAAACAAAATACTTTTTTTCATACCTGGAAAGTTTCATTCGTTGGATATAGAGCCAATTTTTCAATTTTTTGTATTCTTTGGAATTTTGTTTTCCCCCTCCTGGTGGTATCAATCGGAATGCCTTATTTGTCTTTCCAGGAAAATGGATATCTCCAGAAAAGATTATCAGTTTCATTTTTTCTGCTTTTTTCTTCACTCGGACCAATCCGCCTACCCGACTTCTTCTATTTAAAGTGATTTGTGTATCTGCCCCAATAATACTATTGTGCCGTACCATTATGGAAGAAGATTCGGCCAAAATGTGGACTTCCACGGGAATAAAAAAAAATGGATTTACTTCCTTTTGGTATTTTGGCCAAAATACCTTGACTCCTCGATACTCAATCAAATCCTCTTCGTTGACGATTGAATTCAGTTCTCTAGTCTCATATTTAGTAAGTCCCGAGCTCTTTCTTATATATCGAGGATCATCGAAATAAGCAAGAATACTATTTCTACGGAGAATACCATTTCTGGGGATTTCCATTGAGATACCTGAAGAAGGTATTAGTTGGTTCTCGCCTTCTTGAATCGATTCGAGTGGGATGATGAATCTATTTCTTCGCCTCTTTGCCAATACATCAGAATTACCGTCGAGAATGGCCGGATATCTGAGATTACAACGACCCGTACATGTCATTCGATTAAGTTCTGAATAATCAGGAATCCTATCTCCTTTTTGATTTTTACCAGAAAAATACGAACTAAAAAATTTGTGTCTCACTTGATTATTAGTTACTGAGGGGTTAGCAATATATCTTGGCTTGACAGAAAGAGAATAAGCGTTCATTTGATCTTGATCCTTGTGGATCGAACAGGGGCCTAGACTGTATCTCCAGGGCTCCCCTAATAATATCCATAAATGACTTGTTTTTGGTAAGAGATGAATATTACCATATGTAAATTCAGGTGCATGGTACACATCAGTATTCCAGTGCATTTCGCCCTCTGAGTCAGAATAAATATGTTTTCGAACCTTCTCTTTCAAATTCAAAGTGGATGTTCTCGCGCGAATCTCAGCAATCACTTGTTCTGATTCTACATATTGATCGTTTTGAACTAAAAGAAAACTTTTGGGCGGAATACACACATTGTGTATAATATCTTCACTCTCAATAGTTACATACAAGTCTCTAGAACATAGAAAAGCAGGATGTCCATGACGTGTACGTGTCGGATGAACCAAATCCTCGTTGAATTTTATTTTTCCATTAGAAGGGGCTCGCACATGTTCTGCAGTACCCCCTGTAAATACTCCGCCGGTATGAAAAGTTCTTAATGTTAATTGAGTGCCCGGTTCTCCAATAGATTGACCTGCAATAATACCTACGGCTTCTCCCAATTCGACCAGGTCGTCATGAGCTGGACTCCGGCCATAACATAATTGACAAATCCAAGATGTACTCCTACAAGTAAAGGGGGTTCGAATAGAGATTGGTTGTGCTCTAAAAGTTATGAATCTACTGACAAGTCCAACCCCAATATCTTGATTTCTAGTAGCAATACATCGCGAACCTATATATATATCATCTGCTAATACACGGCCAATTAATGTTTGGATAAAAATCCTGTCCGCCATCATTCCATTTCGAGGACTTACAGAAATACCTCGAACGGTGCCACAATCTGTTCGACGTACAACAATGTGTTGAACTACTTCAACAAGTCTGCGCGTGAGATATCCTGCATCTGATGTTCGGATAGCGGTATCCACAACCCCTTTACGGGCTCCGTAGCAAGAAATTATGTATTCTGTTAAAGACAGTCCTTCGCGTAAATTGCTTTGAATGGGTAAATCAATCATTTGCCCTTGGGGATCCGACATTAATCCTCTCATACCTACTAATTGATGTACCTGAGATGCATTTCCTCTGGCTCCCGAAAAAGACATTATATGGACTGGATTAAAAGGATCGGTCATCCGAAAATTAGGATTCATTTCTTGTCGCAAATATTCACTTGTGGCATACCATATTTCGATCGATTGACGTAATTTTTCTACCGCGTGTACATTCCCATAATGATGGTGTTTTTCCAAAATAAAACTTTGTTGTTCAGCGTCTTGAACTAGCCATCTTTTAGAAGGTATTGTTAAAAGATCATCAATTCCTAATGAAATGGATGCGGCGGTAGCTTGTCGGAAACCCAGAGTCTTTACTTGATCCAGGATATGTGATGTATATCCTATTCCATAGTGATCAATAAATCGACTAATAAGTCGTTTCATGGCAGTTCCGTCTATCACTTTATTGTGAAAGACCTGAGTGGGCCGTTCTGCCATCAGTACCTCCATATTGCGCTGAGTAGAATTTGACAATGGGCTTGAGTCAGTGATTGGAAAACTTCCTTTTCTAGATCTTGATTCACGTAGAAATTCTGCAATTATGGTTTAACCCGGAGAGACTCGAATTCCCGTTGGTAGCATAGAATTACAACAGCCCTGCCAAAACCCCTGTATGGCTTCTTCTATTTCTCGATAAAGGGAAATATGACCAAGAGTGGTTCGAATATATATATAAAGAATTTCTTTTTTTATACTTCGTACTATTAGATAGTGTCCATAAATCTCATAATAGGTCCCCACAGATTCATAGTGAATTTCGATGGGAGCTTCTCTTGCAGCAATAACGCGTTGATCTAGTCGCCACCGCAGCCACAAAGGACTACCTAAATTGATTCGTTTTTGCCGATAAGCTCCAATTGCATCATAGGGATTACAAAAAAAGGGTTCTTTTTTTTTTGTATACTTATAGTTATTATCTTCATTTTGATAGTTTCTACGATTACATGGATTATACCTATTTACACAAATACCCCGACGATTTCCACTCGTTAAGACATAGAGTCCACTAAGCATATCTTGAGTTGGTGCCGAAATCGGATCCCCAATAGTTGGAGACAAAAGATTCATATGAGAAAACATAAGTAAACGTGCCTCTGCTTGAGCCTCCAAAGATAAAGGCACATGAACAGCCATTTGATCCCCGTCAAAGTCTGCATTGAAGCCCTTACAAACTAATGGATGTAAACAAATAGCGCGCCCTTCCACTAAAACGGGGAGGAATGCCTGTATGCCTAATCTATGCAGAGTAGGCGCTCTATTCAGCAATACAGGATGGTCATCCAGAATTTCCTGAAGTATTTCCCATACAATCGGTTTTTTTTTCCGAATTTGACTCTTAGCAACTCCTATGTTCGAAGCAAGATGTTTTCTAATTAGGTCACGAATTACAAATGCCTGGAAAAGTTCGATTGCTATTTCGCGAGGCAATCCACATCGATGTAATGAAAGTGAAGGGCCCACGACAATCACGGACCGCCCTGAATAATCGACCCGTTTACCAAGCAGAGTCTCGCGAACTCTTCCTTCTTTACCTTCAATTACATCTGAAAGCGACTTGTAAACTCTATTATGATCATCCCTCATTGGTTGTCCGCAGATTCCATTATCAAGAAGTGCATCCACGGCTTCTTGTAGCAATTTTTCCTGAGATATTATTAATTCTTCTGGCGTAGCTATACTTGTTGTTAATAGATCTGTAAGAGTATTATTCCGATAGATAATTCTTCTATAGATTTCATTAATATCCGAGGTCACTAGTTTATCCTCATCTATATGATAGATTGGTCTCAACTCAGGAGGAAGAACTGGTAATAGACACAAAACCATCCATTTTGGTTCTATATTTGTTCGAATAAAATGCTTAGCCAATTCCATGCGTCTAAGCAAAAAATCTTTTCTTCTTCCAACTTTTCGATCTTCCCATTCATTCCCTGTGGGTTCCTCTTCCTCCAATTCTTTCCATTCTACCAA